AAACAATTCTATTCGTAGGAACAAAGAGAAGCAGATTTATTCTATACCCGATAAGTACCAATACGCAATGGGTGGTTGATACCATTTTCTATCAGTAAATGTGTCCTTCCTTATTCCTCATTAGAAGGCCCTATTCGTCAAAATTTTCCTTTATTTCTTCTTTTGTCTTTCTTTATGAATTTTTCTAATCTATGGATAAAATAAATACGATAAAACCAATATTATAAAGACAATAAAATAATGTTGTTACGTTTCCACATCAAAGTAAAATATAGTACTTAGTTCTTTTTTCTTTCAATTAATGCCTATTGGTGTTCCAAAAGTACCTTTCCGAAGTCCTGGAGAGGAAGATGCATCTTGGGTTGACGTATAGTGCGACTTGTCAGATATATTGGGTCATATGGGATTTCCCCGTTCTCTCCCCCGATCGAGATATCCTCTGTTTCGCCCAAGAAAGATAAATTGAATCATCAAAAATTTGGAGCGTGAAGCGCAATTAGATCCATTGTTTGGGGGATTCACATTACTATTATCAATTAGAATAATTTATGGTTGGCTTGGTTGGACTAAAAAATGAAGTATCCAGGCTCCGTTTAGAAAAAACCCAATTGGTAATATATCTATGATTACTACTTGTATCATAAATGATTCCTGTTTGGTATTTGTAAAGAGATCCTATTTGTCAAGCGAGGGAATCTCAAACTAAATACTTGGTGAAAGGTATGAAATGAATTGAAAAAAAAAAAAAAAAAAGAAAGTCATAACAAAAAAAAATGGTAATGGGAAGATTTGTCCTATATGTGCAAATCAAAATCGGGCGGATCTTTACCCGGAGTAGAGCATAAACCTAAAAAGATGAAAGAGACCCATTCAGGAACAAGAAAATACCATCGTGATTTGGATTGAATCTCGATGAAACAATACATCAATGAGAAGTTAATTCGATAAGTTTAGTGACTTTTTTTTTATTATAAGGAAGAAAGAAGTTCAAATTCGTCTTTATTGAAAAATCGAAGAAAAAGTCCTTTCATTAGAAGTCAGAAAAAACCTGCTATGAAAAAAGAATAGGAACAAAGAAAGAGGACTTGAATCTATACATTGATTCTTTTTTTTTTTTCGCAATTATTTTTTGAACCGTATGCGTCAAAAGGTGCATGTACGGTTCCTAAGGGATACAATTTTATCCTAATCAACCGACTTTATCGAGAAAGATTACTTTTTTTAGGCCAAGAAGTTGATAGCGAGATCTCGAATCAACTTATTGGTCTTATGGTATATCTCAGTATCGAGGATGATACCAAAGATCTGTATTTGTTTATAAACTCTCCTGGCGGATGGGTAATACCTGGAGTAGCTATTTACGATACTATGCAATTTGTGCGACCAGATGTCCATACAATATGCATGGGATTAGCCGCATCAATGGGATCTTTTATCTTGGTTGGAGGAGAAATTACCAAACGTCTAGCATTCCCTCACGCTTGGCGCCAATGAGGTTTTTTTTATTTGAGAGAAAAAAGAAGACTATGCCTTCGCCATATGAATATTAAGTAATAATAGCATGGCACTTCGAATTCGATATGCAAAATTTTTGTCTTGTTTTTTTTTTCAAAAGATTCGATTATGTATCGAGAGAGTAGTATGAGATAAAAGGTATTTCCGATTTCTCTTATCTATCGGGAGTCCAGTTCAGCGTCACAAACTTTTTTGTTTTCACACCGAAGGGCTCTTAACAATATTTATGTTATAAAAAAAGAGGGCGAAAAAAAAAAAACAAGATTTTTCCTTATTTGATTGGATCAAAAAGAAACTTTGGGATTGCTGAATCAAAGAAAAAAAAAGAATCAATTTAAAAATAGAAAGCAACGGAGCCATCATAGTATTTTTTAACTCCTCTGAAAGGAAGGGTGGCAATTTGATCATTTATCCATCTGGGTCTGATAGATTCTATTTTTCTCTTTCTTCAATGGAAGGTAAGGGTCAATTTTATTGTAGAGCCGTATGCAATGCACAAAAGATAATGCCCGTACGGTTGTTCAATTCTATCTTTTTTTTTTCCTATTATTCTTTATCTTTCTTTCTTTTCTCTTCGTTTCATCACGCGAGATAGAGAACTGTTATATCATCAGGGTAATGATCCATCAACCTGCTAGTTCTTTTTATGAGGCACAAACGGGAGAATTTATCCTGGAAGCGGAAGAACTGCTGAAACTACGCGAAACCCTCACAAGGGTTTATGTACAAAGAACGGGCAAACCCTTATGGGTTGTATCTGAAGACATGGAAAGAGATGTTTTTATGTCAGCAACAGAAGCCCAAGCTTATGGAATTGTTGATCTTGTAGCAGTTGAATGAAAATAAGATGGATTTTATAAAAATACGTGATTTGAGATTTTATCTACGAGTTTAATATTCTATTAAATAGAAATAATTCATAATCATCCGGTTAGGATCAATCTAAACCAGCCCATTATGTATATGATTCAACATGCCAACTATT